CCTTGCTTTTCGATCAATCTCTAATTCTAATCTTCCTCCCCAATCTGATATTATGGTCCCGGTATAGACCGAAATTCCGTTATGGTCCAATTCGGACCGGTAATAGATACCGGGACTTTGCAATATTTGATTGATCACAATTCTGTATATTCCATTTACTATAGAAGTTCCCAAGGAATTCATTAAAGGAATGTTTCCAATAAAAAGAGTTTGTTCTTGCATATCCCTACTGGTTTTCCAAATTAATCCCGCGGATACATATAATTCAGAAGAATATGTGAGTGATTCATATACAGCATCTCTTTCTTTTATCAAAGGTTCTACCAATTGATATGTTTCCACAAATAATTGAAATTCAATTTCTTGATCTGTATCTTCAATTTTTGGAAACTTATAAAGTTCTTCTGTTAAGCCCTGATCAAGAAATCTACAAAATCCTTCAAATTGTATCTGATTAAAACCAGGTATTGTAGATATTCCCTCATTTCCATCCCCGAGCATTTTGAATTTCCCTTTTCTCCAAAAATTCCATTATGGACCCATTCTTCATCAAATCATATGGATTTATTTAGCAATGATGGAATTTCTATTTTGTTTACTGAATCACATGAAATTTGACCCACCCCATATATGGAATGTATTAAATGCATATGAACGGCGGAATAAAGAAAATTTGATATTCAAATTGGAATTTGTAACAGATACAAAATCGAAAGGAATTAATAAATGCCACTTAGACCTAGGGAGTTTTGGATAGAATATATATAAAAAAAAAGTGATTCCATTTCTACCATTATTATGATATTACATATTCGAATCCGATTGGGTACCAGAAAAATAAATGGATTCGGGATTTAATCTGTTCGATGATATAAAGACATTATAATCATCAAAAATATAGAGTTGATATTTTTTTAGCACTTAACTTTTTTCATGGATTCTATTGTTCAACAAATGATTCGCATAAAAGAGAGATACTTTTATTTTACCTTTTTTTAGTAGAATACGATCGAAGGACGTAACATAGTAATCAAGTTTTTATTTATTAACCACGTGTAGATAGCTATCTATGTTTCGAAGTTCTATTCGGGACAGCGCGTGCTATGCTATATCAAAATTTCCATTTTCTATTCTATCTATTGAATGAATGAAAAATTGAAGCACTACAATTTACTGATAATTCTCTATAGGCATCATATATAGATATGATATCCAATTAGATATTTGGATAACAATTTATGTTCTGGGGTTTACATATACTTCTATTTGCTGTTATAATGGAAATTGGGAAGGATTTTTTTATGGAAAAGAATCAATACTGATTAGTTATGTATCAATTTGGATTGTCTTATATCATTAGGATTAAGAAAAGACAATTTTTGATTCAAATCCAAGAATCGTTCATGAATTTACAGTCACATTTAATAGTTAATGGTTCCAATTTGTCCTAAATTTTGGCTTTTGTGAAAGAGAGGGAAAATTTGTAGATATTTAGGTTTTGAGATACTATACATACAACCGAAGGGATGGATCCAATCAAAAAAACGAAGGATTTTTTTCTTTTCGGGCAAGGGTTAAATTTAAGAAAACGGGATTCAAGATGCAAGTCCAATAAAAAAAGAAGTTTAGGAATCCCCCTCTCGACGCAAACAAAGGGAGACTTTTTCAGCTGGTATCATACATTTTTTTTTGGCGGCATGGCCGAGCGGTAAGGCGGGGGACTGCAAATCCTTTTTCCCCAGTTCAAATCCGGGTGTCGCCTGATCAAGAAAAAACTCCAAATCTCTTATTTCCTTTTGCTGATATAACTCGCTGAATTTTTCCCCAGCAAAAGCAAACAAAGTAAAAGGACTCTTGAGACTTGCTTGCTTGGTTCTAAACATCTGGAAGTTTGGCTCTCGAAAGCTAAAGTGCTCTAAATCCTTGCCTCTAGGATTCAAGGACAGATTCTAGTGGCGGAAGGGCTCTCATATAAAGATTTATTGATTCCCTTCCACTACTAATGTAGTGTTTAATTACCGGGTCTTGAATTAGATTGGATAGCCCGACGGAAAATCGAATTAGTGGTTGTGGAAAGTGGCTGAAGATACTTTCTATACAGACTCAAGAGAGTCTCTAAGTCCTCGGTATCCAATAACAATTCGATGGAAAATTGGCTTTCTAAAATTGAAATGAAAAAAGAAATTCTTTCTTTTCAATAAAATAAACCCTAGTGAAGAATGGAATAGGTGGTCCTCCGATTATTTCACAGAGACAATCCTTAGACAGTAAGAATTAGATCAAATGAGAAATAAAAGTATGTGATAGATAACGATCTATCTTGACATTCTATTTTTCAGATTTTTATACCTTTTTTAAAGATAAAGACAAGAAAAGATAGAATAGGTCTTATTATTCCTACATCTTAGGAAGATTCCACTGATACTTCTAAATGGGTCACTGAGTATTTTGCTTGTGCTTAACGTTTTCCGATTCTACTAGAAAAATAATATCCTATTAA